TAAAGCAGCCCAAGCGAGACTTACTAGCTCCATGTGAATTATGTCCCCTATCTCTATGATAGAATTATTCGATTATTGCTCCCTAATAATAGTGGAATCAATGGTGCAGAGTCAAAAAGGGATTCTCACCGAAGACTGTTGAGGAACCAATTTCATAAATCCACTTATCCAAAATTTTTCTATGATTTCGAATCAGCAAAGACTAAAGACAAGTAAAATAGGCTAGAAATACTAAGGCCCACTCTTTTTTTTTTTTTACTTTTTGAGGTAAAAAGTATAATCTAGATCGATCGCTATCTATGTGAAATAGTCAGGCGACACCCAGATTTGAACTGGGGAAAAAGGATTTGCAGTCCCCCGCCTTACCGCTCGGCCATGCCGCCAAAATCATCCAAAAACCTAATGAATATTTTTCATAGGAACTATATATTTTTATAACATATCTTACCTACAGGGACTATAGAGCGTTATAACATATATTAGTCCCTCTAAACTCCAGAACGGAATCATAGAATTATCAGTAAATTATCACACTTCAATTTTCATTGAAGAAAAAATAGGTAAAAATGTCTCTCTTCTCTACAGAGGATTTTTTGAACAAAGGGTTGCCGGGGATTCGAACCCGGAACTAGTCAGATGGAGTCGAGAATTTTACCGGGAAAATAAGTCCCCATGGACGTTGAAAAGTTGTGCTAGTTGTTCTAGATAGGGAATGACTAATGAAAATTGCTAATATCGCACCTATTACCGCACATGACGCATATATATTTAATTACATATATATATAATTAAATATATAAAAATTGGCCATTAATAGACAAGATAAAAGGAAGCTATAAGTTATAAAAGGAAGCTATAAGTAATGCAACTATGAATCTCATGGAGAGTTCGATCCTGGCTCAGGATGAACGCTGGCGGCATGCTTAACACATGCAAGAGACAATATAAAAAAAACAATCTTAAAAAAACCCAGGGAGGGGATTATTAATGAAAATGAACTTGTTTATGAATTCGGTCGTTGGGGTCGGACTCTATTCTGGATTTCTACCTACATTGGAAATTGTAGTGCAACTAGGTAAGTGCATTTCGCTCTATAATGGGCCTCTGCATCTACCGAAAAGGAAATACCTTTGTTATACTAAAGGGGGGATACTACCCTCGGATAACAACGACGGGGACGTCTACGAAATGTTTTGCTTAATCTGCCTTGCAATGGGGCGTCGCGCGATCGTATCTACTCTCTTGCAAAAATTCGCGTCGCGGAATGGCGCCGCCTCGGGGAGTATCATCGACTTTGCCAAAGCCGAAGGAGCCAACTGGCTTTCGAAAAGAAAAAAAAAATTTTCGAAATGAAAACTCTATTCGCGCAACAAAAGCTTGTCTTTGGGCCGAACTTCAATGCGCGCTGCTAGAAAGAACGGACGAAAGGCAGTATGATATCAGGGTTGGGTTTTGGTCTGGCGCCTGGAAACGTTTCCTCTTCGAAGGTGAAGAACCATTTTCCTACCCCGCTTCCAACTTAGATTTGGTTGCTCGCGAATCTCTACGAGACGCTCTACGAACCAACCTAAGAAACAAACCAGACGCCATTCGAGAATATGTACCACATGTACATGCCTGGCTGCGAGTACGTATGGAATTTCTACGCACAATAGAAGTACTAGACACGTGCGATGCGAAATATCAAAAATATCGCGCAGACTATCTCGTCGCGAGGGTAAAAAAACTATATTTTCGAGACCTGTATTGGTTCTTGCTCAGCTACGAGGACTTTAGAAACTCCCCTTTGTACCGTCTCAACGAAGAGCAATTTGTATCCTTATGTTTGAACCTTGTCGGCGAAGAGGGGTTTATAGACTGGTGTTTGGGCATTCACGACAAAGAAGAGTAATTTCGAGACTCGGATTCCGACTTTCTCGACGAAGAAGACGCCGAACAAAACACAAGAAAGAACCCTCTAGAAAATATGTCAATATTTTATTATAATGTTTCATTATAATAAAATATCGACATAAATAACAAGTAAATCAATGGCGTAATTATATTTTTCTCATAAGAAAAATGAGATCAAAAAAATCAGCATGAAAGTCGGGGGCGTTCCGTGGTAGATTATTTAGAGGTACCGGGATTGAAAGGTCCAAGCCCTTTCGCCCCACCACATACTCATTCCCTTGTATGTAAAGGGGTTGTTATTCTATTCCACCTCTTAGAAAGAACTTACATCAATTGGCTTCAAATTTCATGTTATTCCGGAATCGTAAATAGACGATCAATTCCATCATTGCTAGATCATCTATCTAATTCGATAAAGACTACGCCAATAATGTAATAGGATTTTTTATAAATGGGAAATTAAATAAAAATGCTCCGAGATAGAAATGAGGGGATGTTTACAATACCTGGGTTTCATCAGATCCAATTTGAAGGATTTTGCAGGTTCATCGATCAGGGTTTACCCGAAGAACTTTCTAACTTTCCAAAAATTGAAGATACAGATCAA